TTATAATTTTATGATACTTGTATTCATATGATACTACAATATTAATAAATTGAAATTTATATGTTGATTTATCATATTTTATTTTATAATTTTATGATACTTGTATTCATATGATACTACAATATTAATAAATTGAAATTTATATGTTGATTTATCATATTTTATTTTATAATTTTATGATACTTGTATTCATATGATACTACAATATTAATAAATTGAAATTTATATGTTGATTTATCATATTTTATTTTATAATTTTATGATACTTGTATTCATATGATACTACAATATTAATAAATTGAAATTTATATGTTGATTTATCATATTTTATTTTATAATTTTATGATACTTGTATTCATATGATACTACAATATTAATAAATTGAAATTTATATGTTGATTTATCATATTTTATTTTATAATTTTATGATACTTGTATTCATATGATACTACAATATTAATAAATTGAAATTTATATGTTGATTTATCATATTTTATTTTATAATTTTATGATACTTGTATTCATATGATACTACAATATTAATAAATTGAAATTTATATGTTGATTTATCATATTTTATTTTATAATTTTATGATACTTGTATTCATATGATACTACAATATTAATAAATTGAAATTTATATGTTGATTTATCATATTTTATTTTATAATTTTATGATACTTGTATTCATATGATACTACAATATTAATAAATTGAAATTTATATGTTGATTTATCATATTTTATTTTATAATTTTATGATACTTGTATTCATATGATACTACAATATTAATAAATTGAAATTTATATGTTGATTTATCATATTTTATTTTATAATTTTATGATACTTGTATTCATATGATACTACAATATTAATAAATTGAAATTTATATGTTGATTTATCATATTTTATTTTATAATTTTATGATACTTGTATTCATATGATACTACAATATTAATAAATTGAAATTTATATGTTGATTTATCATATTTTATTTTATAATTTTATGATACTTGTATTCATATGATACTACAATATTAATAAATTGAAATTTATAAGATATAATTCATAATGTATGGGGATTTACATTATATATTATATTATATATAATATAAAAATATTGCAGGAGGAGCAATACTTGTATTCATATGATACTACAATATTAATAAATTGAAATTTATATGTTGATTTATCATATTTTATTTTATAATTTTATGATACTTGTATTCATATGATACTACAATATTAATAAATTGAAATTTATATGTTGATTTATCATATTTTATTTTATAATTTTATGATACTTGTATTCATATGATACTACAATATTAATAAATTGAAATTTATATGTTGATTTATCATATTTTATTTTATAATTTTATGATACTTGTATATAGGGGTATAAATATTGTTGCTACTAAAATATGTTTTTACAATAGGTAATGATTCATCTTATTAATGAAGAAATTTAGATTAGATGGGGATTTTAATTTTAAATTTTTTAGGATATAAGAAGTCCGGACCGCCAGGGCCGCTATCTGGGGGGGAACATGATATGTAAATATTTGATCTATAGGAGTTATAAGGATATGTTAACACTAGTGTTAGAATATATACAGGTTATAAGTACATAGAATAATATTATATCTAATTAATAGATATAACATTAATATATTTGTAGCGAACTTAAATGTGAGCTAGGAATAGTATAATGTTAGTATATGACATATGGAATTAAAGTTACATATGTAAAGGTTAGTTATTAGTATCTGATATTGTCCAGAGGAACTATGGACCGGAGTGAGACCGAGCTTGCGAGGGGGAATTTCCATACTGATCCTAAATTGTTTGTTCAATAAATGATTTATTATGAAATTAAATTTGATTCTGGTTTTCAAGGTTAGCTGTTATGATGGTTTTAAACATGTAAGTTTTTGTGTTTTATTGGATTAAGTGAATTTTAATAATTTTAGTCTTGAATTGTGTAGCAGTTTTTATTTTTATATATTAAGTAATTTTAGATATAGCTAATTTTTTATATTAACTAGCAAAGATTGTGCCAGCAGCTGCGGTTATACATTCTAGTTGAAGTTAATCTTTTTAGGATAATTATTTTATTTTTATTAATTGAAATTTATATGTTTAAATTTTAAAGTGAAATTTTAAATTTTATTTATTATTTGGGTAATTATATATTATAAGAAATTCTTTGTTTAGACTAGGATTAGATACCCTATTATTTTGAATGTAAATTTTATTCTTAATACTAAAAGTTATGATCTTTAAATTGAAAGAATTTGACGGTAATTTTAATCATTTTAGAGGAACCTGTTCTGTAATCGATAATCCACGATAAATTTTACCTTTATTTTTTGTTTGTATATCTCTGTCTGATTGAATGTTTTATTAGGATTAATTTTCTACAATTCTTGTTTTTGGAATTTATGTCAGGTCAAGGTGCAGCTATATAAAGGGTTGAAATGGGTTACATTTATTTTTATATTGGTTATGAAGTATTTATTTATTTTGTATAAATTGGATTTAATGGTAATATTGCATATATATGCAATATGATATATGTTCTTGATTAAGTACACATCGCCCGTCGCTCTCATTATTAAGGTGAGATAAGTCGTAACAAAGTAGTTCTATCGGAAGATGGAGCTGGATTTATACAAGTTATAATCTAGGATTAACTTTTATTTACATTAAAGGTTTATTTGTGCAATTCAAATTAATTTGAATTATATTATTTATTTATTATATAATATTATTCTATGTACTTATTTATAGAAATAACTTTTTTTTAAGTAATTTTTATTGAAATAATTATTTTAAATTATAGTTTATTTTACTGTAGAGGGTTATTTATTGATTATTTTAAAAGTAAATTTATTATATTGTACCTTTTGTATCAGGGTTTATTAAAATAATTATTTTAATAAATAAGTTCCCGAATTTATAAGAGTTATTAGTTAAATTGTTATTCAATGTTTCATAATTGTTAATAAATTTCTAATAGATGTGATATGCTATTCATTTATAATATATCTGGTTTTTTAATAATTGAATTTAATTCAGAATTAATAAATTTAATATATACTTATATTTTTATTAAATTATTAATTTAAGATCAAGGGGGATAAGCTCTTTGATTATTTTATAACTTTAATTTTATTTAAAGGTTAATTTGTAGGATTAATAATTTCCATCATTTATTTTTTTATAATTAATTATTATATGGTTTTTATTTTGTGGAAAGTTTAAATTTTTATTAAAATGTATTTTTTAATATTTAAAAATTAGTAATAATGGTAGAATTAGTATATTTTGTTAATTAATGTATAGTAACTCGGCAATTTATTTTTCCACCTGTTTAGCAAAAACATGTCTTAATGTTATATTTATTAAGTCTGGCCTGCTCAATGATTATAAATTAAATAGCCGCGGTATTTTGACTGTGCAAAGGTAGCATAATCATTTGTCTTTTAATTGAAGGCTTGAATGAATGGTTTGATGAGAAAATGACTTTCTTTACATTATGGATTGAATTTAATGTTTTAGTTAAAAAGCTAAAATATAAAAGTGGGACGAGAAGACCCTATAGAATTTTATTTCTTATTGATTATTAATTTTTTGGTTAATATATTATTCTTATTTAATAGGGAATTTTGTTGGGGTGACAGTGGGATTTTTATAACTCCTATAATCAAATATTTACATATCAGTATTTTAAAGATCCTTTTTTTTGATAATTAGATTAAATTACCTTAGGGATAACAGCGTAATTTCTTTGGAGAGTTCTTATCAATAAAGGAGTTTGCGACCTCGATGTTGGATTAAATTTAGTTTTAAGTGCAGAAGCTTAATTTCTAGGTCTGTTCGACCTTTAAATATTTACATGATCTGAGTTCAGACCGGCGTGAGCCAGGTCGGTTTCTATCTTCTTATCTTATTTATACGAATTAGTACGAAAGGACCCTTCGTGTCAAATTATTTGTTTATATTTGAATATTTTTAACTATTTTGGCAGATTAATGCAATAAATTTAGAATTTATTAATGTAATTTTTATTACAGATAGTATTGTTTTTGTTAATTTACTTGGTTATAATTATTTGTGTCTTGGTTTGTGTTTCTTTTGTTACTCTTTTGGAACGAAGGGTTTTAGGTTATATTCAGCTTCGTAAAGGTCCTAATAAATTAGGATTTATAGGTGTTCTTCAGCCTTTTTCTGATGGTTTAAAACTGTTTTTTAAGGAGTCAGTTATTCCTTATAAGGCTAATTATTTTATTTTTTATTTTTCTCCTGTTTTTTTATTGTTTATATCATTTTTATTATGATGCTTATTTCCATTTTTGTGTAATGTTTATAATTTTGATTATGGTATGTTATTTTTTTTAGTTTGTACAGGTATGAGTGTATATGGTATTATATTATCAGGTTGATCTTCAAATTCTAATTATGCTCTTTTAGGAAGATTGCGTTCAGTTGCTCAGGTTATTTCTTATGAGGTAAGTATGATTATTATTATGTTGTGTTTATTTATTTTTGTTTTTAGTTACAATTTATTAGATTTTATATATTATCAGAGTCTGGTATGATTTATATTTTTGAGCTTTCCTTTATTTTTTTGTTGAATGTCTTCTTGTTTGGCAGAAACTAATCGTTCTCCTTTTGATTTTGCAGAGGGGGAAAGAGAGCTTGTTAGAGGATTTAATGTTGAATATAGAAGTGGGGGGTTTGCTTTTATTTTTTTATCTGAATATATAAATATTATTTTTATAAGAATATTAACTTCTGTTGTTTTCTTGGGTTGTGATTTATGATCAATTTTTTTTTATTTAAGGGTTGTTCTTGTTATTTTTTGATTCATTTGGGTTCGAGGGGTTTTACCTCGTTTTCGATATGATAAATTAATGTATTTAACATGGAAATTGTTTTTACCATTATCTTTAAATTTGTTTCTATTTTATTTATCTATTATTTTATATATATTATATTAATATTCATTGTTTTAAGTATCTTAAAAGTCAATGAAAGAATTTAACTTTCTTTTTATACTTTCAAGGTATAATGTTATCTAAACTTTATTGACTTAGTTGTTTTTAATTAAGTAATTTATCTCAAATTTTTATTATTAGTGGATTAATAATAAAATATGAAAAATATATTAATGTTAGTATCTGTCCTGTAGTAATAAATGGTTCTTCTGCGGGTCGAGCTCCAATTCAAGTTAATAATAAAATTACAGTTACTATTCTTCAGAATAATCTTTTTCTAATAGGATAAAATGTATTCCCTTGGAATTTTCTTTTATTAGAAATTATAGGTAATAGAATGATAATGATTGATATTAATATGGCGATGACTCCTCCTAATTTATTAGGGATTGACCGTAGAATAGCATATGCAAATAGGAAATATCATTCTGGTTGAATATGGACTGGTGTTACTAATGGATTAGCAGGGATGAAGTTTTCAGGATCTCCTAATATTCGGGGTTCTAATAAAATTAATAATGAAAATGAAAATAATGTAATAGTTATCCCTATTAAATCCTTGATAGAAAAGTAAGGGTGGAAGGGTGACTTATCATAGTTTGAATTTAATCCTAATGGGTTATTACTTCCTGTTTGATGTAAAAATAATAAATGGATAATTACTATTGCTGTTACGATAAATGGTAGAAGAAAATGTAGGGTAAAGAATCGTGTTAATGTTGCGTTATCTACAGAAAACCCCCCTCATAATCATATTACTAATTGTTTACCTAGATAAGGTACTGCTGATAATAGATTTGTAATTACTGTTGCTCCTCATAATGATATTTGCCCTCAGGGTAATACATATCCTAAAAAAGCGGTTGCTATAATTAATAGGAGAAGTACAACTCCTACTATTCAGGTTATTGTTAATTTATAAGAACCGTAATATAATCCTCGTCCAATATGTATATATAAGCAGATAAAAAATAATGAGGCTCCGTTGGCGTGAGTATATCGTATTAATCATCCATTATTTACGTCTCGGCAGATATGAATAACTCTATTGAATGCTAATTCAATATTAGCTGTATAATGTATTGCTAAAAATAATCCTCTGATAATTTGAATTATCAAGCATATTCCTAAAAGTGAACCAAAATTTCATCATAATGAAATTGCAGATGGTGTGGGCAGGTCAATTAATGAATTATTAATAATTTTAATTAGAGGGTGATTTTTTCGTATTGGTTTGTTCATAATTGGTTTTTATACGTAAGGGCCCGTCATTTACTTTAGCAATATTAGATACTACAATTATAGTAATGAATAAATAAAAAATTATTATTATAGTTATTTGAGCAGTTGTGGTATTGAATAATTTAATTAATCTAATTGTTTCGTTGTATTCTACATTGTTGATGTAATAATTTATATTATAATTATATATATAAATGTAGCATAATAATAAGAATGCTAAGGATATTCATAGTAATATATATGATGATTTGAATTTTTCGTTGGAGGCGATTCTTGCTATATAAATAAAAAGGACTAAGGCTCCTCTTAGCATAATTATGGTAATGATGTATGAGAAGAAAAATGATGTTAATATATACCCTGAGATTAAGGCTGTTATTATGGTTTGTAAGATTAAAATTAATCCTATTCTTAAAGGGTGTTTTAATCATGTTAATAAAAATGATAATGTTATTATAGTGGAGAATAATAAATTCAAATCAGTAAATAGTTTAATAAAATATTAATTTTGGAGATTAAAGTTAAGCTTGGCTTTTTACTGAAGTTTTAAAGGTTATACCTAATTATGATTTACAAAATCATTGTTTTTAATTAAACTATTAAAACTAATTATAGATTATATATTAATATTTAATTTAATGTGTGGAGCTGTTGTTTTTTGTTCTGCACGTAAGCATTTATTATTAACTTTATTAAGATTAGAGTTTATAGTTTTATCTGTTTTTTTATGTTTGTTTTTATTTTTATATGTTTATGGTTATGAGTTATATTTTTCTTTAATTTTTTTGATTTTTACAGTTTGTGAAGGTGCTTTGGGATTATCAGTTTTAGTAAGTTTAGTTCGTAGTCAAGGTAATGATTATTTATCTGGGATTTCTACTTTATCATGATAAAGTGTTTATTTATAATTATTTTTTTAATCCCTGGTCTTAGTAATTATTGATTATTTATACATTTTTTAATATTATCATGTTTCTTTTTTCTTTCTTTTGGTTATTTCTATACTTTTATTTCTCCTTATAACTCCTTAATAGGGTTAGATATTATTTCTTATAGTTTAATTAGTTTGACTATATTTATTATTTTTTTAATGTTAATAGCTAGATATAATATTTATACTACAAATTACAAGCTTATGTATTTTTCTTTTTTTGTACTATTAATACTATTTTTTTTAGTATTAACTTTTTCTTCTTGTAATATGATTATATTTTATCTTTTCTTTGAGAGATCATTAATTCCCACCCTTTTTTTGATTTTTGGGTGGGGATATCAGCCTGAGCGTATTTCTGCTGGTTATTATTTACTGTTTTATACTTTATTTGCTTCTTTGCCTCTGCTTTTAGGTATTTTTTATATTTATAATTCTTGTCATTCTTTATATTTTTGGTTAATTGTTTTAGATAATGTTAGATTTTATCTTTATATGAGAATGATTTTGGCTTTTTTATTTAAGTTACCTTTGTCTTTTTTCCACTTTTGATTGCCGAAGGCTCATGTTGAGGCTCCTATTTCTGGTTCTATAATTCTTGCAGCTATTTTATTAAAATTGGGTGGTTATGGTTTAATTCGTGTCTATTTATTTTTGGGTTATTATTCTATTACTTACAGATGTTTTTGATTAGTTTTGAGTTTATGGGGCTCTTTAATTGTTAGATTTGTTTGTTTATTTCAGGTTGATTTAAAGTCAATTATTGCTTATTCTTCTGTTGCTCATATGTCTTTGGTTATTTGTGGAATTATGAGATTTAATCATTATGGATTTATTGGTTCTTTAATTTTAATGATTGGTCATGGTTTTTGTTCTTCAGCTTTGTTTTGTTTAGCTAATATTGTTTATGAGCGTAGTTATAGTCGTAGATTATTTATTAATAAAGGTTATTTGTCTATTATGCCTAATTTAACTTTGTTTTGGTTTCTCTTTTGTGCTAATAATATATCTTCCCCCCCTTCTTTAAATCTTTTGGGTGAAATTTGTTTGATTAATTCAATTATTTCTTGAGATCATATAACTTTTATCTTTTTAGGGGGTTTGTCATTTATGAGTTGTTGTTTTAGAATATATTTGTTTTGTTATACTCAGCATGGTAACTTTTATCAAGGTTTATATCCTATAGGTGTTATTAGTTTACGTGAATATTTATTGTTATTGCTTCATTTTATTCCTTTAAATTTTCTTTTTCTAAAGTTGGATTCTTTTATTTTATTTATTTAATATAAGGATTTATGATAGTTTATGTTGGAAGAATAATAATTTGTGATGTTATAGGTGAAATTTTTTCTCTAAATCCATAGTTAGTATATTTTATTATTGATCATTTATTTTATTTATTTTTGGTTTGGTGTTTTTTCTTTTAGGAATTTTTTTTATATATAATTTGTATTCTTTATTTTTTGATTGGGAGATTTTCACTTTAAATTCTTCTTGTTTTTCTATATCTATTTATTTAGATTGGATATCTTTATTGTTTATGGGTAGAGTTTTACTTATTTCTTCGATAGTAATTTTTTATAGTTCATCTTATATATTTAATGATTTGAATAAGTTACGTTTTTTGTATATTGTATTATTATTTGTTCTTTCTATGGTTTTTTTAATTGTTAGACCTAATTTAGTAAGTATTTTATTAGGTTGGGATGGTTTAGGTTTAGTATCTTATTGTTTGGTAATTTATTATCAGAATATAAAATCTTATAATTCTGGTATATTAACTGTTTTGAGTAATCGTGTTGGCGATGTAGCGATTTTGATTTGTATCGCTTGATTGTTTAATTTTGGTAGTTGAAATTATATTTATTATGTAGGGGTTTTGGATAATGATAAGGCATCTTTTTGGGTTGTTAATTTAGTTATTTTATCTTCTTTTACTAAAAGAGCCCAAATTCCTTTTTCTTCTTGATTACCTGCAGCTATAGCTGCACCTACTCCTGTTTCTGCTTTGGTTCATTCTTCTACTTTGGTTACTGCAGGTGTTTATTTGTTAATTCGATTTAGAGAATTATTATATATATATAATTTGAATTTTTATTTGTTAATTTCTTGTTTGACTATATTTATATCTGGTTTAGCTGCTAATTTTGAATATGATTTAAAGAGGATTATCGCTTTGTCAACTTTGAGTCAATTGGGATTGATAATAAGAGCTTTGTTTATTGGTTATGAGGTTTTATCATATTTTCATATATTAACACATGCTTTTTTTAAGGCATTGATATTTTTATGTGCAGGTTTAATTATTCATTCAATGAATGATTCTCAGGATATTCGTAATATAGGATATTTAATTTTTAGAATTCCTTATACTTGCTCCTGTTTTTGTATTTCTAATTTATCTTTATGCGGTTTTCCATTTTTATCAGGATTTTATAGAAGGGATCTTATTTTAGATTGTTTAGATTTTAATTATCATAATTTATTTATTTTCATATTATTTTATTTGTCTGTAGGTTTAACTGTTTGTTATAGACTACGCTTGATTTATTTTTGTTTTTCTGGGTGTTCGGGTTTAATAACTTCTTTAAGATATAAGGAAGATTCTGTTATAACTGTTTCATTAATTTTCTTAAGTTTTATGTCAATTTTGAGTGGTAGTGTTTTGAATTGGTTAATTTTTATTTATCCGAGTTTTATATGTTTCCCTTTATTTTTAAGGGTTTTACCTTTATTGTTTATTTTTTTGGGGTTGTGGTTAGGATATAGACTTTCTTTAATATTTATTTATGATAATTTATTTGGATTATTTAATAATTACTGTACTGAATTTCTTAGAATGATATGGTTTATGCCTAATTTTAGAACTTATATAATTTATAATAAAGGTTTAATTTATTCTAAACGTAGTAGTGATTTTATGGATAGTGGTTGGGGTGAATATTTAATTTCTAATTCTTTCTTTAATTTTTTAAATTATGTAAGTTCTTGTTATATAGGCTCCCATAATAATAATGTAAAATTTTATTTGATTAGATTCTTTATTCTTTTTTTTTTCTTAATTTTAATTTAATTAGCGCTTAGATAGCTTAAATTTAAAGCTTAACTTTGAAGTAGTTATTATAGATTTTATATCTTCTAAGTATTTATAAAGATTGATATCTTATTTCCTTATTGAAAATAAGGGGTTTTAGTTAAACTATATAAATAAGAGAAAAACGGAGTTTAACCGCTTTAAAAGATAGTTAGCAGCTTCTTTTAGATCAAATATCATTCTCTTTTAATTGGATTATTTAATCATTATTTTCATTAACAATGAAAGGCCTCTTCTTTGGCTTCAATTAATTAGATAAGGGAAATATTAATTCCTAAATTTAGGTCGAAACTAAATGTATATTTACTTCATTATCTGCTGAGGAGGGCTAAATTATTTATTAGCTTCTTTTAATTGCAAATTAAATGTTTATATAAACTGCTTCCCCATTTGGCTCATTCTAGTGCTCCATTGTTTCATTCATAATATAATCCTGTGATAAGGATAATGATAAATGTAGTGACTGTTATAATTCATGTTTTAGATATTCTTCATTTTATAGTTAAAATGATGGGAATTATAATAGCGATTTCAATATCGAAGATTAAGAATAATACTGCAATCAGGAAGAATTGGATTGAGAATGGGGTTCGTGCTGATCTTTTTGGGTCAAATCCACATTCGAATGGTGATAATTTTTCTCGGTCTTTTTTTGATGTTTTGGAAATTAATGCGCATATTGTGATTATTATTATTGATAATATCATTCTAACTCCTATAGATCAAATAATTAGATAAATTATCTTTTCTTATTTAAAAGGTCTTTTGATTGGAAGTCAAATATATTTAATTATACTAAAAAGATTGTTTAGCTACCTCATCAGTAAATTGAGATGTAAAGGAATAGTCATACTACATCAACAAAGTGTCAATATCATGCTGCTGCTTCAAATCCAAAGTGATGGGTTTTTGAAAAGTGGCATTTAATATGTCGTATAAGGCAAACTATTAAAAATATTGTACCAATGATGACATGGAATCCATGAAATCCTGTTGCTATAAAGAAGCAAGATCCATAGACTGAGTCTCTAATGCAAAATCTGGCTTCTTTATATTCATAGGCTTGTAGTATGGTAAAGTAAATACCTAAAATTACAGTTATTGTTAATCTTTTTTTTGTTTCATTGTATGATCCATTTATTATTCTATGGTGAGTTCATGTTACTGTTATACCTGAACATAGAAGAATTATAGTGTTTAATAATGGGATTTCTATAGGGTTAAATACTTTAATCCCTTTTGGGGGTCATGTTATTCCGATTTCTACAGTTGGTGCTAGTCTTCTATGGAAAAATCTTCAGAAGAATGAAATAAAGAATAATACTTCTGAAACAATAAATAAAATTATGCCAATTTTTAATCCATTTGTAACTTTAATTGTATGATTTCCTTGAAATGTGGATTCTCGGATAATATCACGTCATCATTGAATTATAGTTATAATTAAGATTAATAATCCAATAATTAATAAATATAATTCGTTTTTATGTATTCATAAAATTATTCCTGAAGTTAATGCTATAGCACCAATTGATCCTGTTAGAGGTCATGGTCTATAATCTACTAAGTGATAAGGATGATTTTTTTTTATTTTCATATTTAATGGATAACTTCTCTAGAGTATAATGTTGTTAATACAGAAAATACATAAGCTTGAATAATTGCTACTGCTGCTTCAAATGTTATTAGGATTATTTGACTGATTATAATTATTGTTAAGATGATATTATTTACATTTAATGATTTGTTCCCTAATAATCTTATTAATAAGTGTCCGGCGATTATATTTGCTGTTAATCGTACAGCTAGTCTGCCTGGTCGGATAATATTACTAATTCTTTCGATTATTACTATAAATGGTATTAGTATGGCTGGTGTCCCGTTTGGCACTAAATGGGCAAATATATAATTAGTGTTTTTAAATCATCCAAATAATATGATTCTAATTCATAAAGGTAGGGCTATAGATATTGAGAATGATAAATGACTAGATCTTGTGAAAATGTATGGTATTAATCCAAGCAAATTATTTATTAAAATGAAACAGAATAGTGAAATTATGATTAAGGTTATTCCTTTTGATTTATTACCTAATAATAATTTAAATTCGTTATGTAATTTATTATTAATTTTGTTAAATATTAATGATGTTCAGTTAGGTAATTTTCAGTATGAATATGGTAAAAAGATTAATACAAGTATAGTTCTTGTTCAGTTTAATGAGTATGTGATTGATGTAGCTGGATCAAATGTTGAGAATAGATTAGTTATCATCTTCAGTTTAATTCTTTTTTAATATAATTATACTTTATCTTGTTAGGGGTTTTTTTTATAGTTGAAAAATAAATTAATGTAGTTGTTAAAAAAAATCTACTTAAGAAGAATAAGAATAATATTTCTCATCATATTGGTGCTATTTGTGGCAATAAAAATTATTATATTTAATATTTTTAACTTGACAAGTTAATGTTTTAACTTAAACTAAATTTTTCATTAAGGGTATTTTTGATTTACCATTTGTTGGTTTAAGAGACCAATGCTTAAAGTTTCAGCCACTTAATGATATTGATTTAATTCATCTTAGAAAGTTTTCTGTAGTTGTTCTTTCAATTACAATAGGTATAAATCTGTGATTGGCTCCACAGATTTCTGAGCATTGTCCGAATATAATCCCCGGTCGATTAATATTAATTCTTCCTTGATTGAGACGTCCTGGTACAGCGTCAATCTTGATTCCTAATGAAGGAATTGCTCAGGAGTGTAACACATCTGCTGCTGTAACTACAACACGTGTTTGAGTATTTATTGGTAAAATTGTTCGGTTATCAACTTCTATAAGTCGAATTTCGTTTGTTTTTAATTCATTAGATGGTTTTATATAAGAATCAAATTCAGTTTCTCTAAAGTCTGAATATTCATATCTTCAATATCATTGATGACCAATTACTTTTAATGTAATTGATGGGTTATTTATCTCATCAATTATGTAAAGTAGTCGGAGTGATGGTAAAGCAATAAAAATTAATGTGATAGCTGGCAATGTGGTTCAAATAAATTCAATTGTTTGTCCTTCTAATAGGTAACGGTTAATAAATTTATTTTTAAGTATTCTAATTATAATATATGCTACTATAATTGTAATTATAGAAAGGATTATAATTGTGTGATCATGGAAAAATATTAGCTGTTCTATTAATGCTGAATTAGCGTCTTGAATTATCATGTTTCCTCAGGTTGCTATTTCTAATAAAAGAAAAATCTTTATTTATGAAGCTTAAATTCATTGCACTAATCTGCCATATTAGAATATTGATGATAAAATAGGAATTTCATTATATGAATGTTCTGCAGGTGGTGTTTTTTGTATTCATTCAATTCTTGATGTTATGTTTTCATTGAAAATAGGGATTCGTTTTGAGATAAGACTTTCTCATAGAATTATAATAAATATAATAATTCTAATTATTGATATAATTCTTCCAATAGATGAAATAATATTTCATCTGGTATATCTATCTGGGTAATCAGAATATCGTCGAGGTATCCCTCTTAATCCTAAGAAATGTTGTGGAAAGAATGTGATGTTAACTCCTAAGAATATAACAATAAATTGGATTTTTAATCATTTAGGATTTATTGTAAGGCCAGTAAATAGTGGAAATCATTGAATAAATCTTCTTATAATAGCAAATACGGCTCCTATTGATAGTACATAATGAAAGTGTGCAACTACATAGTATGTGTCATGTAAAATAATGTCAATTGATGAATTAGCTAGGATTACTCCTGTAAGTCCACCAATGGTAAATAAGAACACAAATCCTAAAGCTCATAGTATTGAAGGTGAATAATTTAGTTTTACTCCATGTAAGGTGGCTAATCATCTAAAAATTTTAATTCCTGTTGGTACAGCGATAATTATTGTTGCTGATGTAAAATATGCTCGTGTGTCTACATCTATACCTACAGTAAATATGTGATGTGCTCATACGATAAATCCTAGAATTCCAATTGCTAGTATTGCGTAAATTATACCAATTCTACCAAATGTTTCATTTTTTCCTCTTTCTTGGCTAATAATATGTGAAATTAACCCAAATCCTGGTAAAATTAAAATGTATACTTCAGGATGTCCAAAGAATCAGAATAAGTGTTGATATAGAATTGGGTCTCCTCCTCCTGATGGATCAAAGAATGATGTATTAAAGTTTCGATCAGTTAATAGTATAGTGATAGCCCCTGCTAATACGGGTAATGAGAGTAATAGTAATAATGCAGTGATTCCTACTGATCACACAAATAAGGGAATCCGTTCTGGGATTATTCCAGTTGGTCGTATATTAATAATTGTTGAAATGAAATTTACTGCTCCTAGGATTGAGGATACTCCTGCTAAATGCAGAGAGAAGATTGCTAGATCTACTGAAGCTCCTCTATGTGAAATGTTTCTTGATAAGGGGGGGTAAACTGTTCATCCGGTTCCTGCTCCTATTTCTGTAATTCTTCTTACTATGAGTAAAGTTAATGATGGAGGGAGTAATCAGAATCTTATATTATTTATTCGGGGGAATGCTATATCAGGTGCTCCAATTATTAAAGGTACTAGTCAGTTACCAAATCCTCCAATTATGATAGGTATTACTATAAAGAAAATTATAATAAATGCATGAGCTGTAACTACAACGTTATAAATTTGATCATCTCCAATAAATCTACCTGGTTGTCCTAGTTCAATTCGAATAATTAAACTTATAGCGGATCCTACTATTCCTGATCATATTCCGAATATAAAATATAAAGTTCCAATGTCTTTATGATTAGTTGAGTATAATCATTTATTCAATTTTAAGATAAAGTGGCTGAAACTTAGGCAATAAATTGTAAATTTATTTATGGTAATTTACCCTTTATCAGGCTTTATAGTCAATTTATGATATTAGACTGCAATTCTAAAGTAGGGATTCCCTAAAGCTTGTAATTTACTTTACATATTTAACTTTGAAGGCTAATAGTTTTATTTAACTTAAAGCTTTATATAATATCTAGTATTATAATTAAAGGTAATCTTAAATTTATAATTATTATAATAAGTATTAAGGCGTTGTTTTTTTTATTTGTTATTCATTTAATTGTTGTTCTAAATGATAAGAATATATTTGTTATTACTCGTATATAATACATTAAGGTAATTAATCTGAATATAATCATGATTGTTATAATAAAATAATTACTATTATTAATTATATTTTGAATGGTAATTCATTTGGGTAAAAATCCTATAAATGGGGGTAGCCCCCCTATTCTTATTATTATAATAAATAAATTAACTTTTTCTATATTATTTATATTTAATCTACTTATTTGGTTAAGGAAATATACTTTACTAATTATAAAATATTTACATATCAGAGTTGTTAATACTCTATAAATAATGAAATAAATTATTCATAATCTTACAAATTTATTGATAGCTAATATTCATCCTAAATGATTAATTGATGAATATCCTATTATTTTTCGTAATGATGATTGGTTGATTCCCCCTAATCTTCCTACTATTACTGATGAAATAATTGATAAGTTAATAACTATTCTATTATTTATGTTTCTAATTATTATTATAGGTGCTAACTTTTGTCATGTTATTAAAAGAATAATTTTATTTCATTCTATTTTTGCTATAATTGTTGGTATTCAGTAATGGAATGGGGCTGCTCCTAATTTGGTAAGAATACTTATTATTATTACCAAATTAATTAACTCTTTAGAGAGGTTATAGTTGATGTGTTCAATAATAATTATTATGAATATAATTATTCTTATAACTCTTTGAATTAGGAAATAAATTATAGCCGCTTCTGAGCTTGATTTATTAGCTTTGTTTAAAATTAAAGGTATAAATGATATTATATTTATTTCTAGTCCAATTCATATCCCTATTCAATTATATGATGACAGAGTAATTAAAGTTCTAATAATTAAAATTATGTAAAATAATCATCTTCTTTTTTTAATTAGAGAGGAGAGTTTTCTCTATAACCAGGGTATGAACCTGTTAGCTTTAGTTTAGCTTACCTTTCTTATACATTTTGGTGTATAGATGCACGGAAGTTTTTGATTCTTCAGGTATGGTTTAATTCCATAATATGTAATAAGAGTATAATTTATACATATTCTATTCTATCAAAATAGTCCTATTTATCAGGCATCTTATT